TTACTTAGAATTTCAACAAAAAATAAATTCATTTGATAGAAAATCATTAACAACAGAAATTTTTTATTTATTAAATTTAATCAATGAATTGGTTGTAAAATACACATCAAATTTAAATTTTAAAAGACTTTTTTTAGTTACAGAACACGAACAAGTAAGAATTGATTCAGAGGATCGAATCAAAATTTTAAAATTATTATTTGATGCAATTAGAACTGTTCCCAACGATAAAATGATTAAAAAAAAATCTATTGGAATAAAAGAAATTAATAAAAAAGTTCCTCGATGGTCATACAAATTAATCAACGATTTTGAACAACAGGAGGGGGAAACCGAAGAAACTGTGGTAGAGGATCATCAGATTCGTTCAAGAAAATCCAAACGTGTAGTGATTTTTACTGATAACCAACAAAATACTGATGCTTATACTAATACCAAAGAAACTAATAATACTGATCAAACAGGCGAAGTTGCTTTGATACGTTATTCCCAACAATCGGATTTTCGTCGAGACATAATCAAAGGCTCCATGCGCGCTCAAAGACGTAAAACAGTTACTTGGAAACTCTTTGAAGCAAATGCGCATTCCCCTCTTTTTTTGGACCGAATAGACAAATCTTTTTTTTTTTTTTTTGATATTTCTGAACGGATGAAAAAAATTTTTAGAAATTGGATGTGGAAAAACACAGAATTCACAATTTCGAATTATACAGAGAAAAAGACAAAAGAAAGCGCGAAAAAAAAAGAGGAGGACAAAAAAGAAGAAGACAAAAGAAAGGAGAAAGTGCGTATACAAATAGCGGAAGCCTGGGATAGTATTTTACTTGCTCAAGTAATGAGAGGTTTTTTATTAGTAACCCAATCAATTCTTAGAAAATATATTATATTACCTTCATTGATAATAGCTAAAAATATCGTCCGTATACTATTATTTCAATTTCCGGAATGGTATGAGGACTTAAAGGATTGGAATAGAGAAATGCATGTTAAATGTACCTATAACGGCGTTCAATTATCAGAAAAAGAATTTCCAAAAAACTGGTTAACAGACGGCATTCAGATCAAGATCCTATTTCCTTTTCGTCTTAAACCTTGGCACAGATCTAAGTTACGAGCCCCTTATAACGATCCAATGAAAAAGCAAGGTCAAAAAAATGATTTTTGTTTTTTAACAATTTTTGGAATGGAAGCTGAACTACCTTTTGGTTCTCCCAGAAAAAAACTTTCATTTTTTGAACCGATTTTAAAAGAACTCAAAAAAAAAATTAAAAAATTGCAAAAGAAATGTTTTATAATTCTAGGAATTTTAAAAGAACAAACAAAATTGTTTCTAAATGTCTCAAAAAAACCAAAAAAATGGATCATTAAAAACATTCTGTTTATAAAAGAAATAATAAAAGAACTCTCAAAAATAAACCCAATTATATTATTTGGATTGAGAGAAATAGAAGTATATGAATTGAGTGAAATTAAAAAAGATTCAATAATCAGTAATCGGATGATTCAGGAATCGTCCATTCAAATTAGATCTCAGGATTGGACAAATTATTCATTAACAGAAAAAAAAATGCAAGATCTGACTGATAGAATAAACACCATCATAAATCAAATAGAAAAAATTACAAAAGACAAGAAAAAGGGATTTATAACTTCAAATAGAAATTTGAGTTCTAACAAAATAAGTTATGATGATAAAAGATTGGAATCACAAAAAAATATTTGGCAGATATTAAAAAGAAGAACTGCTCGATTAATCCGTAAATCCCATTATTTTATAATATTTTTCATTGAAAAGATATACATAGATATCTTTCTATCTATGATTAATATTCCTAGTATCAATACACAACTTTTTCTTGAATCAACAAAAAAAATTATTAATAAAAACATTAACAGTAATGAAGCAAATCAAGAAAGAATTAATAAAACAAATCAAAGTTTAATTAAATTTATTTCGATTATAAAAGAGTCACTTTCTAATACTAATATTAGTCTTAATTCAAAGACTTTTTTTGACTTATCTTACTTTTCACAAGCATATGTATTTTACAAATTATCACAAACCAAACTTATTAAGTTAGAGAAATTGAAATCCGTATTTCAATATAATGGAACCCCCCTTTTTCTTAAGAATGAAATAAAGGATTTTTTTGTTGTAAGACAAGAACTATTTCATTCCGAATTAAGACCTAAGAATCTTCGCAATTCTGGAATGAATCAATGGACAAATTGGTTAAGGAGTCATTATCAATATCAATGTGATGTATCTCAAATTAAATGGTCTAGAGTAGTACCACAAAAATGGCGAAATATATTGAACTGTATAGCTCAAAATAAAGATTTATATAAAGATTTGTGTGATTTATATGAAAAAGATGAATTAATTCACTACGAAAAAAAAACAAAAATTGAAACGGATTTATTATTGAATCAAAAGGATAATTTTAAAAAACAATATAGATATGATCTTTTAGCATATAAATCTATAAATTCTGAAACTAAGAAGTACTCTTCAATTTATGGATCACCATTACAAGTAAAAACGAACCAAGATATTTTTTATAATTACAACACACATAAACAAAAATCATTTAATATGGTAGAAATGGTAGAAGATGATATTCGAGATATGGATAAAAATACGGATAGAAAATTTTTTGATTGGAGAATTCTCGATTTTTGTCTTAAAACGAAGGTCGATATTGAGGCCTGGATCAATATTGATACTGACACTAACAGTAATAAATATACTAAGACTAGGGTTAATAAGTATCAAATAATTGATAAAATCAATAATAAGAGTCTTTTTTATCTCACACTTCAGCAAGATCAAAAAATCAACCTATCCAATCAAAAACCCCTTTTGGATTGGATGGGAATGAATGAAGAAATACTAAGTCGTCCCATATCAAATCTGGAACTTTGGTTCTTGCCAGAATTTGTGAGACTTTATAATACGTATAAAATGAAACCGTGGGTTATACCAATTAAATTACTACTTTTTAATTCTAATATAAAAAAAAATGCTAGTGAAAACAAAAGCATCACTGGAAATAAAAAAAGAGATCCTTTTATATCAATATCGTCGAATGAAAAAAAATCTCTTGAATTAGAAAACCGAAATCAAGGAGAAAAAGAATCCACGGGCCAAGCAGATCTTAAATCATCTCTTTCAAACCAAGAAAAAGATGTTGAAGAAGATTATACGGGATCGGACATGAAAAAACATAGAAATAAAAAGCAATACAAGATCAATACAAAAGCGGAGTTTGATTTCTTCCTAAAAAGGTATTTGTATTTTCAATTGAGATGGGATGATTCTTTAAATAAAAAAATAATCAATAACATCAACGTATATTGTCTCCTGCTTAGACTGATAAATCCAAGAGAAATTACTATATCCTCTATTCAAAGGGGCGAAATGAGTCTGGATATTTTGACGATTCAGAAAGATGTAACTCTTACAGAATTTATTAAAAGGGGATTTTTGATTATTGAACCAATTCGTCTAGCTATAAAAAATGATGGAAAATTTATTATGTATCAAACCCTCGGTATTTCATTAGTTCATAAAAGTAAACATCAAATAAATCAAAGATACCGAGAAAAAAAACATGTTGATAAGAATTCTGATGAAGTCATTACAAAACATCAAAAGATGACGGGAACTAGATATAAAAAAAATTATGATTTGTTTGTTCCTGAAAATATTTTATCGCCTAGACGTCGTAGAGAATTGCGAATTCTAATTTGTTTAAATTCTAAGAATAGACATAGAAAGGCATCTTTTTGTAATGGGAATGAGGTAAACAGTCAAGTTGTGGATAAAAGCAAAAAATATAAAAAAAAACTTATAAAATTAAAGCTATTTCTTTGGCCCAATTATCGATTAGAAGATTTAGCTTGTATGAATCGTTATTGGTTTAATACGAATAATGGCAGTTGTTTCAGTATGGTAAGGATACATATGTATCCGCGATTGAAAATTCATTAATAGTACATTTTTCCTATATTTCCCATACCATATCTGGTCTATGACGACAAAGAGATGCACGCATACATTGTCTTACATTCCATTCTGATACATGATACTAATTCAATGACATATCAATTAGATCTAGAATGAACAAAATTTTATTATTTTAGGTCTAAACTTTTATCTTTTGTGAGTGAAGAAACCAACCATACTTTTTTATCCCCTTTCAAATCCAATTTTAAAATGAAAATAGGATTGAGTAAGTTTTATTAAATTAAAAAAATTAGAAATTAATAACGAAATACAAATTTTTGTATATACCAAATAAAAATTAGGGGCATTATTATTACTGATCAATAAAGATATCTATCAATAAAAAATATCTTAAAATAAAAAGAGGGGGGGAGAGAAGATTTCAGTTTATGGTAAAAAATTCATTCATCTCAGTTATTTCACAAGAAGAAAAAGACGAAAACAGAGGATCTGTTGAATTTCAAATAGTTAGTTTCACCAATAGGATACGAAGACTTACTTCACATTTACAATTACACAAAAAAGACTATTTATCTCAGAGAGGTTTACGTAAAATTCTGGGAAAACGCCAACGATTACTGTCTTATTTGTCAAAGAAAAATAGAATATGTTATAAAGAATTAATTAATCGGTTGGATATTCGGGAGTCAAAAACTCGTTAATTTTATTTTTATAAAGGCATTTTGAATTATTTGATTTATTAGATCTTGAATTTTAATGAACTTTTTTTCGTTTTCAGCAATTCATGAAAGAATGAATCGAGGAAAAACCTATGAATATACCGGCTACAAGAAAAGACCTCATGATAGTCAATATGGGCCCCCACCACCCATCAATGCATGGTGTTCTTCGACTCATCATTACTCTAGATGGTGAAGATGTTATTGACTGTGAACCAATATTGGGTTATTTACACCGAGGAATGGAAAAAATTGCGGAAAATCGAACAATTATACAATATTTGCCTTATGTAACACGGTGGGATTATTTAGCTACTATGTTCACAGAAGCAATAACTGTAAACGGACCGGAACAGTTGGGAAATATTCAAGTACCTAAAAGAGCCAGCTATATCAGAATAATTATGTTGGAGTTGAGTCGTATAGCTTCTCATCTGTTATGGCTCGGTCCTTTTATGGCGGATATTGGTGCACAAACTCCCTTTTTCTATATTTTCAGAGAAAGAGAATTAGTATATGATCTATTCGAAGCTGCCACCGGTATGAGAATGATGCATAATTATTTTCGTATCGGAGGAGTAGCGGCCGATCTACCTCATGGCTGGATAGATAAATGTTTGGATTTCTGCGATTATTTTTTAACAAGAGTTGCTGAATATCAAAAACTTATTACACGAAATCCTATTTTTTTAGAACGAGTCGAGGGAGTAGGCATTATTGGTAGAGAGGAAGTAATAAATTGGGGTTTATCGGGACCAATGCTGCGAGCTTCCGGAATACAATGGGATCTTCGTAAAGTTGATCATTATGAATGTTACGACGAATTTGATTGGGAAGTACAGTGGCAAAAAGAAGGAGATTCATTGGCTCGTTATCTAGTCCGAATTGGTGAAATGATAGAATCCGTAAAAATTATTCAACAGGCCCTGGAAGGAATTCCAGGGGGACCCTATGAGAATTTAGAAATACGATACTTTGATAGAGAAAGGAATCCGGAATGGAATGATTTTGAATATCGATTTATTAGTAAAAAGCCGTCTCCTACATTTGAATTGCCGAAACAAGAACTTTATGTGAGAGTAGAAGCCCCAAAGGGAGAATTGGGAATTTTTCTCATAGGGGATCAGGGTGGTTTTCCTTGGAGATGGAAAATCCGCCCGCCGGGTTTTATCAATTTGCAAATTCTTCCGCGGTTAGTTAAAAGAATGAAATTGGCTGATATTATGACGATACTAGGTAGTATAGATATCATTATGGGAGAAGTTGATCGTTGAAATGATAATTGATACACCGGAAGTACAAGATATCGATTCTTTTTCTAGATTAGAATTTTTTAAAGAGGTTTATGGAATTCTATGGGTTCTTGTTCCTATTTTGACTCTTGTAGTGGGAATCACAATAGGCGTACTGGTAATTGTATGGTTAGAAAGAGAAATATCGGCAGGGATACAACAACGTATTGGACCTGAATACGCCGGCCCTTTGGGAGTTCTTCAAGCTCTAGCAGATGGGACAAAACTACTTTTCAAAGAAAATCTTTTTCCATCTAGGGGGGATACTCGTTTATTCAGTATCGGGCCATCCATAGCAGTCATATCAATTTTAGTAAGCTATTCAGTAGTTCCTTTTGGATATCACCTTGTTTTAGCGGATCTCAATATCGGTGTTTTTTTATGGATTGCCATTTCCAGTATTGCTCCAATTGGACTTCTTATGTCGGGATACGGGTCAAATAATAAATATTCCTTTTTAGGCGGTCTACGAGCTGCTGCTCAATCGATTAGTTATGAAATACCATTAACTTTATGTGTGTTATCAATATCTCTACGTGCGATTCGTTGATACATAGACATAAACTTTTCTCTATTCCTTCCTTTCAAGGAAAGGGTTGGAATGGATTGAGTAGATATCTTAATTTTTTTTTTATTCATTATTCGGGTTGATGAACTAAATCAAATAGTTATATGAGTGAAAGAAAACAGCTTATATATAAATTCGCAGTAAAAAGATTGATTCTCATTTTCTATGTATAAGAGTTAGAGAGTTAAGCGGAAATAAACAGAAGAGACCGTTTCCCCCAAGATTGGTTGATTAGTCATCCTGACTTGAAGCGGGTTCAAAAGATCAACCGTATTGAGTTTTCACTATCATTTTTATGTATTAGCATAACGGGGGATTGAGCAAAAACGAGTGGATGGTTAGAAACACGAACATATGTAAAGGATTAGTAATGGAGATTATGTAAATTCTCCAAAAGGACATTTTTACATAATATACAAACAAAGAATACTAATTGGGGCTTGAAGTTGGTAGAAATGATCAGGCAGTACTCCCCATGACACGATTCCAATCCAGAGTATACTCCTATCCACCGATTTAATAAATAACTATTCGAAACGAAATAATCCTTTACTTTATTTTGAAAGCCCTCTTTTTCTCAGAAATAGAAAGAAGAATAGGAACGAAAAAAAAAAAAAAAGATATACTTTATTTATTCTTTGTTACTTTTATTCTTTCCCATATACATATTAATAGATATATAATTTGTGTCATAATTCATTAATTAATATAGAATTTTTTTTTCGTACGTGAAACCAACGGGTTATTGATATTTTTACAAGAAGTATTTTATTGAACAGTTAAGTTATTACTGAACAAAGAAGAATTGAAATTATTATTGAAATTATTAAATTAAAGAAAGGATGAGATCAATTCAGAAGTACTTTTTTTATTTAATTTTGAATTAAAATAATTATAACAGACAGAATTCAATTGGTCTAATTTGGGACCGGCCGATAGTTATCCATCCTACAAACATATCAAGATTCAAAAAAGAATACTGACGCGGTCCCTATATTTATTTCTGGCCTTCAAGGAGCCGTATGAGGTGAAAATCTCATGTACGGTTCTGTAATAGCGATGGTAACAGTGATGGTATCACCGACTAGAATTATCTAACAGTTCAAGTACAATTGATATTGTTGAGGCGCAATCAAAATATGGTTTTTGGGGATGGAATTTGTGGCGTCAGCCTATAGGGTTTATCATTTTTATTATTTCTTCCCTAGCAGAATGTGAGAGATTACCTTTTGATTTACCAGAAGCAGAAGAAGAGTTAGTAGCAGGTTATCAAACCGAATACTCGGGTATAAAATTTGGGTTATTTTATGTTGCTTCCTATCTAAACCTATTGGTTTCTTCATTATTTGTAACAGTTCTTTACTTGGGAGGTTGGAATATATCTATTCCGGACATATATGTTTCTGAGCTTTTTGAAATAAATAAAACATGTGGAGTTTTTGGAGCGATAATTGGTATCTTTATTACATTAGCTAAAACTTATTTGTTCTTGTTCATTCCTATCACAACAAGATGGACTTTACCGAGGCTAAGAATGGACCAACTATTGAATCTTGGATGGAAATTTCTTTTACCTATTTCTCTCGGTAATCTATTATTAACAACTTCTTTCCAACTCTTTTCACTGTAAAGTAACATTCTATATTCACGACGTGTCTCAAACAAGAGAAATAAACAAACATAAAACTATTCATATATATATTAACGATATGTTCTCTATGGTAACTGGGTTCATGAATTATGGTCAACAAACAGTACGAGCTGCAAGGTACATTGGTCAAAGTTTCATGATTACTTTATCCCACGCAAATCGTTTACCCGTAACTATTCAATATCCTTATGAAAAATCAATCACCGCGGAGCGTTTCCGCGGTCGAATCCATTTTGAATTTGATAAATGTATTGCTTGTGAAGTATGCGTTCGTGTATGTCCTATAGATCTACCCGTTGTTGATTGGAAATTGGAAACGGATATTCGCAAGAAACGGCTGCTTAATTACAGTATTGATTTCGGAGTCTGTATATTTTGTGGTAATTGCGTTGAGTATTGTCCAACGAATTGTTTATCAATGACTGAAGAATATGAACTTTCTACTTATGATCGTCACGAATTGAATTATAATCAAATTGCTTTGGGTCGTTTACCAATGTCAGTAATTGACGATTATACAATTCGAACAATTTTGAATTCGCCTCAAATAAATAAGTAAATCTCTTATTAACGAATAATTTAGAATTACTTTACTAATAACTAATATAGAAGGAATTTAGGTTTCTTTCGTGTTGTTTGGTCAATAACTACAAATACCAACTATTGATTGGTTGGTAAGAAACGCGTCTTAATTTGGATTGAAAATCCATTAATTAATATATCCATAATTGTTTTAAAATATATCGTTTAGAATTAGAACGACTCTTTCAGATAAAGAATGAAATTAGTCCAATAATAGTACTCACATTTTTTCATATCCCTTAGTATTTATTTACTTAGGATTAAATTAGGAATTGCTCAAAAATCATAAAAAAAAAATTTCTGGTCGGGTCTCAATAAGGTCATGAAAAACATTTCTATTTATTTATCTCTTATTTTACATATAATGGATTTGCCCGGACCAATACATGATTTTCTTTTAGTCTTTCTGGGATCGGTTCTTATACTAGGAGGTATGGGGGTGGTATTATTTACCAACCCCATTTATTCTGCCTTTTCGTTGGGACTGGTTCTTGTTTGTATATCCTTATTCTATATTCTATTAAACTCTTATTTTGTAGCTGCTGCACAACTCCTTATTTACGTGGGAGCTATAAATGTTTTAATCGTATTTGCTGTGATGTTCATGAATGGTTCAGAATATTACAAAGATTTGAATCTTTGGACCATTGGGGATGTGGTTACTTTGCCAGTTTGTACAAGTATTTTTGTTTTACTCATGATTATTATTACGGATACGTCATGGTACGGAATTATTTGGACTACAAGATCAAACCAGATTATAGAGCAAGATTTGATAAGTAATAGTCAACAAATTGGAATTCATTTATCAACAGATTTCTTTCTTCCATTTGAATTCGTTTCGATAATTCTTTTAGCCGCTTTGATAGGTGCAATTGCCGTGGCGCGACAGTAAAAAATTTATAGAATTAGCAATGCACATTAAACTCTGTTCGGTTTTATTACATTACATTTATTTCCCTTTAATTAAAGATTGTTTATGTCTAAAATAGAAATTATTCAATCTATTCTATTAACACTAGAAAATCTGCCTTTGTTCCGTACTTTTTTTTATTCTAGTCAATTGAATCTGTTGAATTGTTGTTCAGTTCATATTGAAATGAATCGAAATTGATAAGGAGTTGGTCAATGATGCTCGAACATGTACTTGTTTTGAGTGCCTACTTATTTTCTATCGGTATCTATGGATTGATCACGAGCCGGAATATGGTTAGAGCCCTTATGTGTCTTGAACTTATACTGAATGCGGTTAATATGAATTTCGTAACATTTTCTGATTTTTTTGATAGTCGCCAATTAAAAGGAAATATTTTCTCAATTTTTGTTATAGCTATTGCAGCCGCTGAAGCAGCTATTGGCCCGGCTATTGTTTCATCAATTTATCGTAACAGAAAATCAACTCGTATCAATCAATCGAATTTGTTGAATAAGTAGTATTAATCATATAAATTCTAATATTCATAAATTAGAATTACCATGACCATACATTACGTAATAATACATGTTTTCAAAAATGTAAGAAATTAAAGTATCTTGGCTCTATCGCATGAGTCAATCCAGAAGTAGATTGATTAGAAAAATTATGATAAATTATTGATTCATCTGGTGTCTAAATATATGATTCATTTACAAGTTTACTAGATCGAAACTTTCTGACATTCAAAAATTTATAGATCCAAATGTCACATTCAGTAAAGATTTATGATACGTGTATAGGGTGTACTCAATGCGTGCGCGCCTGCCCAACGGATGTATTAGAAATGATACCTTGGGACGGGTGTAAAGCTAAGCAAATTGCTTCTGCTCCAAGAACAGAGGACTGTGTCGGTTGTAAGAGATGTGAATCCGCCTGTCCGACAGATTTCTTGAGTGTTCGAGTTTATTTATGGCATGAAACAACTCGAAGTATGGGTCTGGCTTATTAATACGTTCCAGAAAACCCTACTTGAATACATTTGATTTTTTTACCTTTACCGACAAAAACCCGCGCTCAAAAACTATTTATTTTGAGCACGGGTTTTTCTGGTCCAAGTTTATCTTGTTTTTACCATGAATAATTTTCCTTGGTTAACGCTAGTTGTAGTTTTGCCAATATTCGCGGGTTCCTTAATTTTCTTTCTCCCTCATAGAGGAAATAAGATAATTCGTTGGTATACTATAGGTATATGCATAATAGAACTCCTTCTAACAACCTATGCATTCGGTTATCGTTTCCAATTGGATGATCCATTAATGCAACTGACAGAGGATTATAAATGGATCGATTTTTTTGATTTTTACTGGAGATTGGGAATAGATGGAATTTCTATAGGACCCATTTTACTGACAGGATTTATCACAACTTTAGCTACTTTAGCGGCTCGGCCGATTACTCGAGATTCCCGACTATTCCATTTTCTGATGTTAGCAATGTATAGCGGTCAAATAGGACCATTTTCTTCTCGAGACCTTTTACTTTTTTTCATCATGTGGGAGTTAGAATTAATTCCAGTTTATCTACTTCTATCCATGTGGGGGGGAAAGAAACGTTTGTATTCAGCTACAAAATTTATTTTGTACACTGCAGGAAGTTCCGTTTTTTTATTAATGGGAGTTTTGGGTATTGGTTTATATGGTTCCAATGAACCAACATTAAATTTTGAAACATCAGCTAATCAATCGTATCCTGTAGCACTGGAAATAATATTCTATATTGGATTTCTTATTGCTTTTGCTGTCAAATCACCGATCATACCCTTACATACATGGTTACCAGACACCCATGGAGAGGCACATTACAGTACTTGTATGCTTTTAGCCGGAATCTTATTAAAAATGGGAGCGTATGGATTGGTTCGGATCAATATGGAATTATTACCCCACGCCCATTCTATATTCTCTCCCTGGTTGATTATAGTAGGCACAATTCAAATAATCTATGCAGCTTCAACATCTCCCGGTCAGCGTAATTTAAAAAAAAGAATAGCCTACTCTTCTGTATCTCATATGGGTTTCATAATTATAGGAATTGGTTCTATAAGCGATACAGGACTCAACGGAGCCATTTTACAAATAATCTCTCACGGATTTATTGGCGCTGCGCTTTTTTTCTTGGCCGGAACGAGTTATGATAGAATACGTCTTGTTTATCTCGACGAAATGGGCGGAATGGCTATCGCAATTCCAAAAATATTCACGACTTTCAGTATCTTATCAATGGCTTCTCTTGCATTACCGGGCATGAGCGGTTTTGTTGCCGAATTGTTAGTTTTTTTTGGAATACTTACTAGTCAAAAATATCTTTTAATGACAAAAATATTAATTACTTTTGTAATGGCAATTGGAATGATATTAACTCCTATTTATTCATTATCTATGTTACGCCAGATGTTCTATGGATACAAGCTTTTTAATGCCCCAAACTCTTATTTTTTTGATTCTGGACCGCGAGAATTATTTGTTTCGATCTCTATCCTTTTACCTGTAATAGGTATTGGTGTTTATCCCGATTTCGTTTTATCATTATCAGTTGACAAGGTCGAAGCTATTATATCCAATTATTTTTTTCGATAGTTTTTGTGAGTAAACCAAAAAATGAAACTGAAATCCCATGATTTAAAAAATGGTTGATTGTACAATAAAAAAATGAGTCTTTTATATTCTTTTAAGTAAAATAAATAAATTGGAATTCTATTATAACTAGATATCTTTTGAATTTGTGAGAACCATTTGAATCAAGTAATGGAAATGATTCAAATGGTTCTTGATTGTTTACATGAAGTTTTCGTATATATACCTGTATGCCGTCCTATGTTTATATTCGTCAAGTCTTTTATTCAATTAGATGTTAATGTAAATGAACCATAACTATGCAACCCTATTCCTAATAGATTAACCCCAAAATAGCATATCCAAATTATAAGAAAGCCCATTGAGGCCACAATTGCAGAATTTACACTTTCAAAATTTTTATTTGTTCTAATATGTAAATAAATAGCGAATATGGTCCAAGTAATAAATGCCCAAGTCTCCTTTGGATCCCAATTCCAATATGATCCCCATGCTTCATTAGCCCATACTGCTCCCGAAAGAATACCTACGGTTAAAAGGATAAACCCTAGACTAATAATACGATAACTCCAACGATCCAATTGTTGAATCAATTGATACCTGTAATAATTTTGAGACGAAATAAAAGAAGTGTTTCGTAAGACATTGTTTCTTTCGTTCACATATTGAATCTCACTAAAGTAAACTGACTCATTTTCTAAATTATTGCTTTTCCTAAAAATCCTTATGAATTTTCGAAATGTAATGACTAGAAGAGCTAGTGATAATAATGATCCACACAAAAGAGCTGCATAGCTCAATACCATCATACTTACGTGCATCATTAACCAATGGGATTGGAGAGCGGGTACTAATATCGCGGATTGATGCATTTCAGTTAAAAGACCCGAAGTTGCAAAACCTTGAGTAAAAATAGCACTTGGCGCGGTTATTGCGCTAAAATGGTTTTTATGTTTTTTAAAATACGGAATAATATGAATAAAGGAAAAACTCCACGAAAGAAAAATTAATGATTCATATAAATCACTTAATGGTAAATGCCTCAAATACATCCAACGAGTAACTAATAATCCTGTTATGCAGAAAAAAGTAGCTATCATCCCCTTTTCTGACGAATCATCTAGTCCTACGATTTCATCGACTAATAAAATTATCAAATGAATTGTAATTACAATTGAAACGATCGAAAAGGATATATGAGTTAATATATGCTCTAAAGTTGAAAATATCATAAAAATTATTAAATTAATAAGGGCGTCCCTCAATTATAGGAATTGAAATCGGGAATTGAATTCATTATAGGACTTACTCTTTTAGAAGATGCCATGCCGCCACTCGGACTCGAACCGAGATGCTCTAGCACTGCTTCCTAAGAGCAGCGTGTCTACCGATTTCACCATAGCGGCTTATTCGAAATCATAATAACCTATTTTTATTCAATCGTCGAGCTTGAAGGAGTTAATTCAATCCAATATTTTTTTTTAGGAAACCATTCAAATTGATGAATAAAAACTTGTTTAAAAATTAGGGATTAAAACGTTTTCGTTAACGTTAATAATATTGATTTTTCTTATTATTATCTTTTTATTTAGTTATTTAGTATTTTAGGATGTCAATTTTATTTAACTGAACTAACAATGTATTTTTTCGTCGGCTATTACTTTATGCTCTCCTAAAACTAAAATGTAACAGTTGTAACTAGATAATTTTTACTTCAATCCCTGGATATAAGTAAAAAAAATGTTCTGCCTCGTTTGCATTTTTTAATGATTAATTTCTTTTATCATTTATTTTATTAATCTAAAATAAAAAATTAATTTTATCGATTAATAAAAAAATCGAATTTTTATATAACACAATTTCAGCGATACACTCAAAAGATTTATGTAAATATTTGCATAGTTAGGTTGCGTTAGGATTTTTTGTTGTGTAGAGAGTTTGCGTTAAGATTTAGCAAACCCATTAAGTTAGGTATTTGGGATGGTCGTATCAATCATATAAAAAAATTTCGTATAGAAATTGTACCGTACTTCAAAATATTTTCTAAATTTTTTAATAATTTTTTAATTAATATATATATATTATATCTTGATCGATCTTCCAATCGAAACATAGGATCTAAAATAGATCACTCAAAATTGGCGCATTCGTCATATAACTACCTAAAAATGTAAACTATAACTACCTAAAAATGTAAACGGGACTTTTATTAATTTAATTGGGTTTAAGGAATTTATATAGTGATAATAATTTCTAAAACCCCAAATAATGGTTTAAAAGATTATAAAAAACATTTTAAACTTAATCAATTAGTTTCAACGACCTCTTCTTTATAATATAAAATCAAAAATATAACTAAAAAAAAATTAATATAACTAAAAAAAAATTCTTTTTATTATTGAGTTTTATTATTGAGTAAGGGCGATGGGGAAAGTGATAATCCCCATCCGGAAAATGATAAAACATACTAAAATGAAAGGCGAAACCTTGCGCTTGCGTTTACCCTTTTTTCAAACAAAAAAGTACCATTAGAATTCAGTAGACAACAGAATTCTTATCTATATCAGAAACGAAAGAAAAATTTGGCTTCAAATTAAAGTAAAACAAATTCAATTTTATATTCGTTTAAATTAAAACATTATGAGACTAATTCTTTTTTATTTATTTTATTTTTAATGTATATTGTTTCTATTGTAATTTATCTTATATATTCATATTTATTCTTTTACTATACTATTATGATGTTAATATTAATTCTAATTGATAAATATTATTTATCATTTTTATAACTTATAAATCTTATAAATCTTATAAATAAACTATAAACAAAATTATATCACTTTATTAGTTATTAGAACGATTCAGATTATTTATTTGTTACACAAAAAAAACTTTTAGAACTCCCGGTAGAAAGAGATTTCGCTAACGAAAAAGCTTTCAATGCTGCCCTATATCCCTTCCTTTTCCAAATATTTTTACGAATACGTTTTTTTGAAATAGAGGTGCGCTTTTTTGGAACTGCCATTAAAAAGTTATAATAGGTTTTTCGGTTGGATGTGAAAGACATCTATTGTTCAAAATCAATTGTTCTTTACTATTCTCTATCTATTTTTTCTCGAAATTAGACTCCAAAAAAAAAAGGGGGGTAAAACTCCCATAAAATATTAATAAGAACGATAAGGTACACTATGCCAAATAGATTGAAGTTGATAAAAAAAAAAAAAAAAGAAAGATTGTCCGTTTCGTTTTCTTTCTATTTTCGTCGTGTTACATTTATACATGTAATAAAAAAATCTAAAAGTTTAATAACCCAACCCTTCTCCCGCTTAATTAAAAAAAAAAAAACTTTAATAATTTTTTCTATTATATTAATTAATTTAATATTAATTGAATTGTTCAAGCTCGAAGAAAGAGTCCACAAAATTTTAATTATCAAATGAGAATTTTAATTATCAAATGAGACTAGTAGTTAATCTGTTAAAGGATACAAAATACATAATTTAAAGGCATTTTATTTGCCACCTTTTTTTTCCGTAAAATTAAAGTGTTGGATATCATAGCATTTCCTACAAATAGCTTTTATTGTAATGGAAGACAAACAATTAGTTACAAAACAAATTGGTTAATGATTCTAAATAACCGAATTACAATAAATAGTTTTAGTTATGGGCTTTATGATTCATATCAAATACTGTTTTTGGTATAATTATTTATCCTTGTTCTATAATTATTTATCCTTGTTCTATAGATATAAAAAAATTATTGTAATACGTAATAATTAAAATGAAAATTCTAATTTTCATTTTTTATCTTCATAAAATTTTATTTAAAAATTTGAATTTAATATTAACAATTCAGTATTAATAAAATTAGTATTTATTTTTCACTAGTGACTTATTTATATCATTTGAATTTATATCATTTGACCAATTATAACCTCTTGATTTTAAATATTTGAAGTAGTTTGGAAAGATTCAGAATAATTAAGGCTAGAAAATTCTATTTAAGTTTTATTTTATATATCTTAATTTTTTTTTATTAACCGACCACAAACGAAATAAGAACCGGTGACTCAGAAACAATTAATTAAGATAATTTTTTTTTTTTTTTTTTTTATGGAATATACATATCAATATTCATGGATTATACCTTTCATTCCACTTCCAGTTCCTATCTTAATTGGAACAGGACTTCTACTTTTTCCAACGGCAACAAAAAATCTTCGCCGTATGTGGGCTTTTCCTAGTGTTTTATTATTAAGTATAGTTATGGTTTTTTCAGCCCTTTTTTCTATTCAGCAAATAAATAATAATTCTGTCTATCAATATGTATGGTCTTGGACCATCAATAATGATTTTTCTTTAGAATTTGGCTGCTTGGTTGATCCACTTACTTCTATTATGTCGATATTAATCACTACTGTTGGAATTATGGTTCTTATTTATAGTGACAATTATATGTCTCATGATCAGGGATATTTGAGATTTTTTGCTTATATGAGTTTTTCCAATACTTCAATGTTGGGATTAGTTACTAGTTCTAATTTGATACAAATTTATATTTTTTGGGAATTAGTTGGAGTGTGTTCTTATCTATTAATAGGTTTTTGGTTCACACGACCCAGTGCCGCGAATGCTTGTCAAAAAGCGTTTGTAACTAATCGTGTCGGGGATTTTGGTTTATTATTAGGAATTTTGGGTTTTTATTGGATAACAGGTAGTTTCGAATTTCGGGATTTGTTTGAAATATTCAATAACTTGGTTTATAATAATGAAGTTAATTTTTTATTTGTTACTTTATGCGCCTCCCTATTATTTGCCGGCGCTGTTGCTAAATCCGCCCAATTTCCCCTTCATGTATGGTTACCTGATGCCATGGACGGGCCTACCCCCATTTCGGCTCTTATACATGCCGCTACTATGGTAGCAGCAGGAATTTTTCTTGTAGCTCGGCTTCTTCCTCTTTTCATAGTTATACCTTACATTCTAAATCTAATAGCTTTGATAGGTATAATAACATTATTTTTAGGAGCCACTTTAGCTCTTGCTCAAAAAGATATTAAGAAAAGCTTAGCTTATTCTACAATGTCTCAATTGGGTTATATGATGTTAGCTCTAGGTATGGGGTCTTATCGAGCTGCTTTATTTCATTTGATTACTCATGCTTATT